AAAAACTAAGAACAGATAAACTAAGGGCTTGTATTGGATTGGCACTAATATCCACATAAATACAAACAAAACCACTGTAGGTAAAAGGATAAATAAAATGAAATAAGAACTTTCAAAAATAAGATAGATATAAATAGAACAAGAGTGAAGGAAGAGATAGTATAGAAAAGTTTATACAAAGCTAAGCTATATATATATAAACTACCCACACCCCCCTTTTTTTTGTATTTCATTAAATTCAGTGTCTTTAATTAAGACAAAGATCCGTAAAAACCCCTGCCTTCTTTAATTTAAAATATCATGAACAGTTCCTGCCGTTTGAGTGCCTTTTAAAATTAAAGGAAATATCGAATCGGAGGAACGTTTAAATAAATTTTCTTTTTTAGTGGATCATAAAAACCCACTTTCCGAACAGCTCTTCCTTCTCTTCGTACTCAAACATCACTTGTAACGATTCGATAAAGGATTCGTTGGTATATATATAAGTGGATAAAAATTGCATTCAAAATGTGTATCATTGTAAGGTGTGAGACGTAAAACTTTTTTCTCAGTAACTAACGTAAATAGGAAGAGATAAGGGGAATAAAATAAGAATGTGATTCAAAAACCGTTCCCCTTTTTTTGTTTTGAATTTGAATTTGGATATCTGTTTCCCCCGTCCCTGAAAAAAAAAAAGATACATTCAATTCCATTTCCATATTCTTTAAGCACAATCCACTTTTTGAAAAATAAATTAGTCCAAGAAAAGTTATTAAAAATATGAAACGAAAGAAGAATTGCATTTATTATTCTCTTAATAATAAAAAGGTTGCCAAAGCCGGTAGTTTTTTTTTATGTTTTATGTATAGAATAGGTATACGCTGGGACGGAAGGATTCGAACCTCCGAATAGCGGGACCAAAACCCGTTGCCTTACCACTTGGCCACGCCCCATTTCTATTCAACTCAACACTAATAAAAACTAATATAGGTATTAGTTCTTCGTCAATTCCCGTTCCAATAAATATCTTATGAAATAGATTAGTTTATTACTCAGATTTGAATATATGTAGATATAGAATTAAACTCAATTTATTGATCATAATATATAATTCAATTAAGATATTGTATGAAAATATGATTCCTTCTATTCTTTTTTGATTTGAGAATTGAAGGATTTTTGATTGAGTGAGGTTCATCAATAAGGGTTTTTGTCTATCTTACTTTATTTTTATTTTCTTTTTATTTTCTTTTTATTTTATATAAATAAATTTGGATATCATCATTAATAATATTTTAATAACTCAATATTTTAATAACTCAATCAAAATAGAATTATCTTCAAGAAAATAGAATTATCTTCAAGAATAAATATCTTCAAGAATAAAATTGGATTATGCTTAATATTTTTAGTTTGTTTTGTATCTGTTTTGATTCGGCTATTTATTCAAGCAGTTTTTTCTTCACAAAATTGCCCGAAGCCTACGCTTTTTTGAATCCAATTGTAGATGTAATGCCAGTCATCCCTGTGCTCTTTTTTCTATTAGCCTTTGTTTGGCAAGCTGCTGTAAGTTTTCGATGAGGTTTTTAATACTGTCCTAAAATAATTTATTCAAGAAAAAAAAATTCTAACAATTTATAAGATCAGATAAGTCTTATAGTATAAGCCCTCCCCCAATTCAAGCATTCAAGTTATTATATAGACGCGAAAAATCAAATGGGGCTTACCCTATTCGATATTACTCATTCTAAACATTTTTCCATTCCCTTGAACTTGAAAGGGAGCCCTATATTCTAAATTAGAAGAGTCCTCCACAATATCGAATTGTAGGTGTGAAGGCAAATTCTTGGCACTGAAAGACTCAACTCTTATTACAAATGAATTTATAAAAAATCTTTTCTATTTCTAAAAACTACTTCATTTCTTGATATCAAAATTATTGTGATATAGGGTATAAAAATAGAGAATCTATTTTCTTTTTTTCCAAACCAAAATTGGAGATTGTGTAATGCTTACTCTCAAACTCTTTGTTTACACAGTAGTGATATTCTTTGTCTCTCTCTTCATCTTTGGATTTTTATCTAATGACCCGGGGCGTAATCCTGGCCGCGAAGAATAAAAAATAAGAGTTTTGACTTGCTTTTAAATATTTTTAGCATTTTTATCTATTCTACATCTTTAACTATTAAATTAAAAAATGGGAAAGGTAAAAAAATACCAAATAATCAACGGAACCGGAAAGAGAGGGATTCGAACCCTCGGTACAAATAATTCGTACAACGGATTAGCAATCCGACGCTTTAGTCCACTCAGCCATCTCTCCCAATGGAAAAACAATAATTACTATGTTATATTACACAAGAGGTAATACTTAAAAAACCTTTTTCTATTTCTCTTTTTTTTTCATCGCTCTTTAACTTTAATTACTCTGTTAAATTTTTTTATTCTATTTTCTTTTTATTCTTATATTATAATATATTACTTTCATTTTTCATTAAAGAATAAAGAAAAAGTTATTCTTTTATTATATAGCTATATATCTATTCTATATGTATAAATTCTAAATAAATCTATAAATTCTAAATAAATCTATAAATATTCTAAATACATAGAATAGATATCTAAATATATAAATAAATAGAATATATAGATAAATATCTAGACAAATTATGGAAACTTTCATCAGCAATTCTTCCAATTTTATTTCATTTAGATAAAATAAAGATTTGAAAAAGATAGTTTTCAACTCAATATTCCAATCAACCAATCAATATAATATAGATCAATCAATATATTATATTGATTGATAGAAAATCAATAATCTAAATAAATTTTAGATTTCGAAAAGATTATAAATATAATAATAAAAAAAAAAAAGAAAAAGAAAAGAAATCAAAAACTACCCTTTTTAGTTTTAGTTATTAGTTAATTTTGTCCGAAAAGTCCCTGTTTTATTTCATTTCCACGACCCCGTCGGGATCACAAAGCCTTTTTTGTTCCAATAAATTAAATCGCCAACAAATCATAGGAGCAAAAAATGATTTATTTGATTAAAAAAAATACTTGTTGTTGAAAGACCACTAATTAGAAGCACGACTATTTTCATTTTCATTCTTATGATAAAGGATTAAATGATATACAATCAATGAGTCTTCTTTTCCTAATCTCATTAAATCCACTTGAATTTTCAAAATTCTTTTATGATCCTATCTTGATTATGTCCGATTCCCTTACCCGATACTCGACACGGATGCATTTCTATACAATAATCTCATCATAGCGGGTATAGTTTAGTGGTAAAAGTGTGATTCGTTCTATATAAGCCTAATAGTTAAGGGATCCCTCGGGGAATAAATATTCCGATCAAAAACTCTATTTCTTAAAAGAAAAGGATTCAATCTTTTCCTCTCAAAGAAAAATTCGAGGGAGAATATACATTCTCGTGATTTTCATCCAAGGGCAATTAAAAATTGAAAAATTGGATTATCAGATTACGAAACATAATTTTTTTTAGTTTTTAGTTGGATCAAGACTTCCAATTGAATTAGTATAAGTAAAGAATCTATAGATAAAGACAAAATGGTATATTTCTAATCGTAACTAAATCTTCAAATCTTTTTGTTTTGTATAGTGGAAATTGAAGCAAAAGAAAAACAAAATAAGTATTAAACGACGACTTTAGTTTACTAGAGGCATCGATATCTTGCTTTAGCTCGGTAGAAAGAAGAAAATAGCTTTCTTAAGGATTCTTTCAATTCAAATAGAAATAGAGAACGAAGTAACTAGAAAGATTCTAAAAAAAAATTCCTTACCTAGAGGGATCATCTACAAAGCGCGTTGTCTTGAATACATTAAGACAGAAAGGCTGACATAGATGTTATGGGTTGAATTTGTTTTTCGCTCACGTCTTATAACTGAAAATTTTCCCATATTCCATAAAGGAGCCGAATGAAATCAAAGTTTCATGTTCGGTTTTGAATTAGAGACGTTAAAAATGATGAATCAACGTCGACTATAACCCCTAGCCTTCCAAGCTAACGATGCGGGTTCGATTCCCGCTACCCGCTATATATCTATACTGTCTATATACTTTCTATTTTTACTATATATTCTATAACATTCTAGAATCTATTCTATTATTCTATATAGACTAGATTCTAGAAAATAGATTCTAGAACATGTTAGAATAGATTAACATTCTAGAATAGATTCTAGAACATTATAGAAATATTCTAGAACATTATAGAATAAGAAGGTGATTAGATAGTATGGATTTTAAATAGTATTTAGTTTTTTTTATATATACTATTTAGTTTATATATATTATGAGTTTCTATATTATGATAAAATCGATTTTAGTTTGTTATAACTGGATAAACTCTATTTCTATTGCAACTCTAGTCTATATATTAGCTTATATAATAGCTAGAGCATTTATATATTTATTATCTGTATACTAAATATTTATTATCTCTATAATTTTTTATCTCTATAGAAAAAAAAGAAATAAAAAAAGAATCTATATTGTAAATAAAAAAAGAATCTATATTGTATAGATATTGTATAGATAGAATCTAATATAAATATTAATTTAATGAATAATTAAAAGTAATAAATAGAAGTATATTCATTTTGAATATTAGTAATTAAAAAAAAAAAAGAAAAAAGAAATAGAATAGAATTAAGAATTCTAGAAGAATTCTAGAATTCTTAATCCATGATTTAATTTAAATATGCAATATACAATTTCCAAAATTGAAATTCTTTTTCTCACATATTCTTTTTTTTTCAGAATGCTTTGTTGTTCTTTGTTGTTCATAGAAAAATAAGAATAAATTTGGAATGGAAAAGCGTCCATTGTCTAATGGATAGGACAGAGGTCTTCTAAACCTTTGGTATAGGTTCAAATCCTATTGGACGCAATCTTTTTTTTTTCCATATCCTTTTCCATATATTTCCATAATTTCCATATATATATAACTATATAATATTTAATTTTATTTATTTAATTTTATTTATTT